TCAAAATAGCTTTCTTGACATAGAAATCTAAAAAAAAAATATGTATACATATGGAAATAAATTGCGTCCAATAGGATTTGAACCTATACCAAAGGTTTAGAAGACCTCTGTCCTATCCATTAGACAATGGACGCTTTTCATTCCAATTTTCCTATTTCTTGTTCGGAAAAATAGTTGAACCAATTCCGGGAATTCCGTATTCAAGTCAATGATGCATTACATTAATTATATTCATAAAATTTTTTATAAAATAATAAAAATCTCAAAATATTGAATTCTATTTTTTTCTTATTTCTTATTAATATTTCTTATTAATTTAATAAAAATAAAAAAATAAAGTAAAAGCGGGTAGCGGGAATCGAACCCGCATCGTTAGCTTGGAAGGCTAGGGGTTATAGTCGACGTTGATTCATCATTTTTAACGTCTCTAATTCAAAACTGAACGTGAAACTTTGGTTTCATTCGGCTCCTTTATGGAAGATGTATAAATTCCTATATTAAGACATGAACGAAAAAAAAAATTCCACCCATAACATCTATGTCAGCTTTTCTGTCTGAATGTATTCAGAACAACCCGCTTTCTAGACGATCCCTATAGAAAAGAGGGGATTATATTATAACTATAACAACCTTTCTAGTTACTTCGTTCTCTATTTCTATGTGAGAGAATCCTTAGGAAAAGCATTTTGTTTCTACCGAGCTAAAACAATTTGTCGATGTCTCTAGTAAACCAAAGTCATTGTTTAATAGCCATTTTGCTTCAATTTCCGTAATACAAATTCCAAATTAAAGATTTAGTTACGATTAGAAAGCTACTTTCTATCTTTATCCATGGATCCTTTACTCATACTTATTCAATTAGAAGTATTGATCTAATTAAAAAAAAAATTATGTTTCGTAATCTCATAATCCAATTTTTCCATTTTTAATTGATTCTTGGATACAAATCACGAGAATGTATATTCTTCCTCGAATTTTTCATTGAGAGGTAAAGGATTAAATCCTTTTAAGAAATAAAGTTTTTGGCGGAATGAAATATTAATCAAACCGAAAGACCCCTTAACTATATAAAGGATTATAGAACGAATCACACTTTTACCACTAAACTATACCCGCTACAATCCGATTATTGTATATAAATGAACCTTTTGTCGAACAAGAAAATGGGTCGTAATAAAAAGTGAAAAGAGTAAAAAGAAAGGATAGGATCATAAAATAATCATGAAAATTAGAGCGTTTACGTGTTGTATCAGAGAACCCAATGAGATTCGGAAAAGAGAATTCATTAAATTTCAATAACTAAAACTAAATAACAAGTGTTTTTTGCCGGAGGTTTTTGACCTAGACGTCTCGACAAAACTACTTAAGCCATAACATACATGAAAATGTATTGTGCAAGAATCCACAGTTCCCTTTTTGTTATTTATTTACTAAAATAAAAGGAATAAAGAAAATAAAGAATAAATAGAAAAAATTAAGATAAGAAACGACACTTTGATTCGATATCATTTGATTCTATATCATAGAAATCAAAAGAGTTTTTATTTTTCCAATCGTAATAACAAGCAAGTATTTTAGTTTTCAAATAAAAAAAAAAAATTATTTATGATTCGTTGGAACAATAAATGGCGGGCCCGGCCTGGTCAGTACTTAGCCGGGCCGTGGAACTAAAAAGCACTCTCGGATGAAAAAAAAAATATTATGAAGGGCTCTTTCAATCCTTATTTTTTATAATGTAACATAGTATTATCCTTTTTCAATTGGGAGGAGAGATGGCTGAGTGGACTAAAGCGTCGGATTGCTAATCCGTTGTACGAGTTTTTCGTACCGAGGGTTCGAATCCCTCTCTTTCCGTTTTTGTTGATGACTTGGTATTTTCTTTCGAATTTTTCGCGAGTTCTTTTTATTTTTAATAGTTAAAAATGTGTAATAGATAAAATCCTACTAAGAACATTTAAAAATCAAGCAAGGAAAACCTTATCTTTTATTCTTCACGTCCAGGATTCCGTCCTGGATCATTAGACAGGAATCCGAAAATAAAGAGAGAAACAAAGAATATCACTACCGTGTAAACAAATAGTTTGAGAGTAAGCATTACATAATCTCCAAGATTTTTTTTAGTAAAAAAGAGAATAGATTCTCCGTTTTTATACCGCATACCCTACTATTTTGATTTTTTATTTTGACACCAAGAAATAAAGTGGGGTGATCCAGATTTTTCGCGGTTGTACAAGAATTTCAATATTTGAATTGAGGGTGTAAGACTTATCTGATCTTATCAATTCTTTTCTTTGAATTTTTTTTTTTTTCAATAAATCATGAATTTGTCTAGACATTATTAAATTAAAGATATCATCGAAAACTTACAGCAGCTTGCCAAACAAAGGCTAAGAGAAAAAAAAACAGGGGTATTACTGGCATAACATCTACGATTGGATTTAAAAAAGCGTAGGCCTCGGGCAATTTGGCGACGAAAAAACTACTTGAATAAAGAGCAGAATTAAGACAGATACAGATCAAACTAAATATATTAAGCATAACAAACATTTTGTTCTTGAGGATAATTGTATTTTATTTATTTTGATTGAGTTATTAATAAATTGAGTTTTTTATTATTTTATTATTATAAATATGTTATTATTCATAGAAAAGAAAAATGAATAAAAAGAAAATAAGATAGACCAAAAAACTTTCTTTGATTTGAACTTACCCAATCAAAAATCCTTCAATTCTCAAATCAAAAGAGAATAGAATAAACCATACTTTCATACAATATCTTAATTGAATTATATGTAATGATCAATAAATTCTGTTTAATTTTACGTCTACATGTATAAAAATTCTAGTAATCTATTTTATAGATAATAGATATTTAGACTTGAGTTGACGAACAACCAGTACCAATATTAGTGTTTATTAGTGTCGACTAGAAATGGGGCGTGGCCAAGTGGTAAGGCAACGGGTTTTGGTCCCGCTATTCGGAGGTTCGAATCCTTCCGTCCCAGAACATACCTGACCCACGATCATTTTATTAATCTATAATTTTATTAATCTATAATAAAAAATAAAATAGATATCTATATCATAATCTATATCATTATCTATATCATAATCTATATCATAATAAAATATATCAAAATAAAGATTGTCTTTTCGACCAGTCTTCCGTTTAGGAGTATAATATTGTTATAGAATGTGATTCTTATTTCTTTTTTTTTTTTTTATTAATCATTGATGGTTTAATCCAATATGGATTTATCTTTCTCTTAATGATGATAAAAAGCGAATGGTACTTACTGTAAAACCTTATGCAAATAATGATATAGGGTAGGAAACTATTCAATCAATTAAATCTTTTTAATGATTTCTTATGAGTTCTTGGTACTCTAAGAAGTGTGAAATTGTTGAATTTATCCTATCACGTTACTTGAAGATAGAGATTCAAAATAACTTGTTTATTCGTGTTTATTTATTCATGTTATGTTAGTTATAATTAAAAAAATAATTATAAACAATGGGGTAAAATTGATTGAATTCTTGTTGAGACTTCGTCATACATTATCCATTCTTCATATAGAAGAAAAAAGTATAGATTATTATGTACCGACCGAACCGATGATTATTCACGATTCCATAATTGAATCAATTACATACTGGTTCCAAACTGAAGGAATGTTATGGTAAAACTTCGTTTAAAACGATGTGGCAGAAAGCAACGTGCGACTTGAAGGACATGATCAGCTGTGGATTCTTACATCCACCACTTTTTTATATTATATAGGAACGAAAGTGCTCTTGGCTCGACATCATTTGTTCTGTTCCACTGGAACCCTCATTTTTGAGAGTGTTGCCATATAAATAGTACACGATGGAGCTCGAGTAGAACGTATTGATTAATTTCTCAAGGGCAAGAATCTAAGGTTAGTATCGATCAATAAATTGGAACAACTTCGTAAGTATATTTTAGATATATAAATCTAAAGGATCCAATTCGATAAAATTTAAAAGTTAATTTTGTTGGAATTGGTAAAACTCTTTTGATCAAATCAAAAGTAAAGTGTATTACGTAGGAATCAACCATTCATACGATTCTTTGATAGAAAGAAATCACAAAAAATGGTATGTTGCTGCCGTTTTGAAACGATTTAAAGATCACCGAAGTAATGTCTAAACCCAATGATTCAAGGCAAAGATAAAGATCCTGGAACAAGGAAATACCGTTTTCAATTGTCTCAACAACCAGATCATATTTAAGAATCAAAATAGATTCTAAAGTAAGAATCAAAATAGATTCGAAAGGAGACAGACAAAAAGGGTTAGAGACCACTCAATAAATTTAATACCTAAAAGGTTTCTTTTGAGTTATTTGAGAGTTATTCAACTTGAGTTATGAGGATACAAATAATTTTTTTTTTGGGGGGGGGGGGGGAAGACTAAGAAAAAGTATTTAAACTAAAATCAATAATATAATGAATTTGATGATTTTATGGATCTATTTGATATTATAATTCTATACATAGACATAATTTCGAATTTTCTCGAGCCGTACGAGGAGAAAACTTCTTATACGTTTCTAGGGGGGGGGGAGTATTGTCCATCTATCCCAATGAGCCATTTATCGAATCGTTGCAATTGATGTTCGATCCCGACGAGAGGGAAGAGATCTTCGTAAAGTGGGTTTTTATGACCCGATAAAGAATCAAATCTATTTAAATGTTCCTGCTATTCTATATTTCCTTGAAAAAGGTGCTCAACCTACAGGAACTGTTCATGATATTTCAAAAAGGGCGGGGGTTTTTACGGAACTTCGCCCTAATCAACAAATAAAATTCAATTAATGAAATAAAAAAAATGTGGATGATTTGTATATAGCCTTGTATAACCTTTTTGTTTCTTTGCTATTTCCTCTTTTGTTCTATTTATATCATACTAAATTTATTATTGTTACTATAAAAGAGTGTCTTTTATAACGACAAAAATCTATTTCTATTGTATTGATATAAATTTTATTGATATATATAAAATAGATAGAAAAATATTAAGTGAATAAATAAATGAAGTAATCGGGTCTATAAATATAAAATTTTGAGATTACTGTCAATGAGTTAAGGAACAAATAAAAAAACACAAAGGATTTCACTTGCTTATTTTAGTGAATAAACCTCATTTTTTTACTTAATTTATTTTTCCACCAATATTGTATCAATGTTGTGTTGTATAGAAATATTATATATAGTGCCAATCCAACACAAGTCCTTAGTTTTTTTTTTTCTTATTTTTTCTTATAATTCTAATTGTCTAATTGATTGAAATTGGAATTGTTAGTTATATTTAGAAATTGTTTTTTCTTTTGTATTCTTTTCTCAACATTCATATTGACAACAGTGTATCAAATAAATATAATCCGATCGTGGATAAAAGGATCCATTTATATCTCCGTCCCATAGCTTTTATTTCATTCAAATAATGGGTTCTTGTATTTTCTGTGATACAAGAAGTCTTTTTTTGATTAAGATTAAACTCAATAAAAATCTATATATACTATAGAATTAATGGATGACATAAGAGACAAGGAGCTATTTATAAATATTTTACTTTATCCCTATTTTTATCTGAGAATTTTTTCATCGGATCTGTTCATTTTTATTATGTTCAGAATCTAATCAATTAGAATTTAAAAAATTTTTGCTATTTTAATGTTTTGATTGGTTTGGATTGCGTTGTGCAATTCAATCTTTTTTTTATTTAGATTCCGATTGTATCTACACATTCTAATTATTTTATTTGGGTTGCTAACTCAACGGTAGAGTACTCGGCTTTTAAGTGCGGCTAGCATCTTTTACACATTTGTATGAAGCAAAAGATTCGTCCATACCATCGGTAGAGTTTGTAAGACCACGACTGATCCTGAAAGGAATGAATGGAAAAAGCAGCATGTCGTATCAATGGATAATTCTAAGAATATTTCATTCTTACCGAATAGGTCCAAAACCTTATTTAAATTCTTGTCGTGTAATAAAAAAAATGAATTTGGTCGAGTGAATAAATGGGTAGAGCCCTACTACGGTTCCAATTATAGGGAAACAAAAAGTAATGAGCTTCTGTTCTTAATTTTTGAATGATTACCCGATCTAATTAGACGTTAAAAATATATTAGTGCTTAATACGGGAAAAACTTTTCCCATGAGTGGATTATAAATTTCTTATGAGTCCTAATTATTAGCTATTACCCATTATGGGGTAGAGATAAATGTGTAGAAGAAGGCAGTATATTGATAAAGATTTTTCAAAATCAAAAGAGCGATTGGATTGAAAAAATAAAGGACTTCTAACCATCTTGTTACCCTAGAATGAACATAAATCAATTAGATGGAAAAAGAGAGGCTAGAGAGTCTGTTGATGAGTCTTACTTGTTCCGAGGTATTTTCTTACTATAATACCTTGTTTGGACTGTATCGTACTATGTATCATTTGATAACCCAATAAATCACCTATTTCTTTTCTTGTTCAAATAAAAAATGGAAGAATTTCAAGGATATTTAGAACTAGATAGATATCAGCAACATGACTTCCTATACCCACTTATCTTTCGGGAGTATATTTATGCACTTGCTCATGATCATGGTTTAAATAGATCTATTTTGTTGGATAATGTAGGTTATGACACTAAATATAGTTTACTAATTATAAAACGTTTAATTAGTCGAATGTATCAACAGAATCATTTGATAATTTCCGCTAATGATTCTAACCAAAATAAATTTTTTGGGTACAACAAAAATTTGTATTCTCAAATGATGTCGGAGGGATTTGCAGTCATTGTGGAAATTCCGTTTTCCCTACGATTAGTATCTTCCTTAGAGGCGACAGAAATCGTAAAATCTTATAATTTACGATCAATTCATTCAATATTTCCTTTTTTAGAGGACAAATTCCCACATTTAAATTATGTATCAGATGTACTAATACCCTACCCCATTCATCTGGAAATCTTGGTTCAAACCCTTCGCTATTGGGTGAAAGATCCCTCTTCTTTACATTTATTACGACTCTTTCTTCACGAGTATTATAATTGGAATAGTCTTATTACTCCAAAAAAAATTATTTTTTCCAAAAGTAATCCACGATTATTCTTGCTCCTATATAATTCTCATGTATGTGAATACGAATCCATTTTACTTTTTCTTCGTAATCAATCTTCTCATTTACGATTAACCTCTTCTGGTATCTTTTTTGAGCGAATACATTTCTATGAAAAAAAAAAATATCCTGTAGAAGAAGTCTTCGTTAATGATTTTCCGGCCGCCATCTTATGGTTCTTCAAGGATCCTTTTATGCATTATGTTAGATATCAAGGAAAATCTATTCTGTCTTCGAAGGATACCCCTCTTATGATGAATAAGTGGAAATATTATCTTGTCAATTTATGGCAATGCCATTCTTATGTGTGGTCTCAACCAGGAAGGATTTATATAAACCAATTATCCAAGCATTCCCTTG